TAAAAATTGGTTAATCGAAGGTTTTCAGATAAAAATCCTATATCCTTTTCATTTGAAACCTTGGCACAGATCTAAGCTACGACTCTCTGATAGAGATCGAAAGCAACAAGATGATTTTGATTCTTGTTTTTTAACAGTTTTGGGAATGGAAACGGAATATCCTTTTGGTCCTCCGCGAAAAACACCTTCCTTTTTTGAACCCATTTTTAAAGATATAGACTATAAAGTCGAAATCAGAAAATTCAATTTTAGAATTCGAAGAGCTTTAAAAAAAATAAAAAAAAAAGAAGCAAAAGTCTTTTTCTTTGTAAAACAAATACTAAAAGAACTTTTAAAAGGAAAGAAAATTCCATTATTTATAACGAGAGAAATATATGAATCAAATGAAACTGAAAGAGAAAAGGATTCTATAATCAGCAATAAGATAATTCATGAATCACTTAGTCAAAATCGACCTAAAGGTTTGACAAATTATTCACAGACAGAAGAAGAAATGAAACATAGAATTGATAGAAGAAACACAATCAGAAATCAAATAGAAATAATGAAAAAAAATAAAAAAACAGTAACGCTGAAAAAAAAAATAAATAAAAAGAATAATGGAGAAGCACTCCCAAAAATTTGGAAAATATTAAAAAGAAGTAATATTGAATTAATAGTTAAAATTTTCATTGAAAAAATATACATAGATATCTTTCTATGTATCATTAATATGCGCAGAATCGCTCTACAACTTTTTATGGAATCAACAAAAAAAATTATTGAGAAATACATTGACAATAACGAAACAAATAAAGAAAAGATTAATAAAACAAAACAAAATCAAATTGACTTTATTTCGACTAGGACTATAAAAAAGGCTTTTGATAATCTTAGAAATAGTAAGCGGAAGTCAAATATTTTTTTTGAGTTATCTTACTTGTCACAAAAATATGTATTTTTAAAATTATCACAAACCCAGGCTATTAACTTCAATAAGTTAAGATCTATTCTTCAGTACAATGGACCGTCTTTTTTTCTTAAGAATGAAATAAAGGATTTTTTTGGAAGACAAGGAATCTTTGATTACGAAGTAAGACATAAGAAACTTCCAAATTATGGAATGAATCCATGGAAAAACTGGTTAAGAGGTCATTATCAATACGATTTATCTCAGATTACATGGTCTAGATTAGTCCCACAAAAATGGCGAAATGGAAAAAATCAATGCCAGCCATCTCAAAATAAGGATCTAAATAAATGGTATTCCTATGAAAAAGACCAATTATTTGATTACAAAAAAAAACAAAATTTGAAAGTCTATTTATTATCAAATAAAGAAGAGAATTTTCAAAAAAACTATAGATATGATCGTTTATCATATAAATATATTCATTCTGAAACTAATAAGAAGTCCTATATTTATAGATCATCATTAGAACCAAATAAGAAGCAAGAAAATTCCACCAGAAATAAAGAAAAAACTGTTAACATACTCAAAAATATTCCTATCAAGAATTATCTAGGAAAAAGTGATATTATATATATGGAAAAAAATACAGATAGAAAATATTTGGGTTGGAAATTGAATACAAATATTCAGGTTGAATCTAATAAGGACCAAATCCAAATAAGGGATAAAATTCCGAATAATGGTCTTTTTTATCTTCCGATTGATTCAAATTCCGAAATCAATTACAAAAGGGTCTTTTTTGATTGGATGGGAATGTCTTTTGATTGGATGGGAATGAATGAAAAATTCTTAATCTTAAATCGCCCCATATCAAATCCGAAATTTTTTTTATTTCCAGAGTTTTTGATACTTTATCATAAATATAAAGAGAAACCTTGGTTTATTCCAAGCAACTTACTTCTTTTTAATTTGAATATCAATCCAAATTTTAGTGAAAATCAAAATATCAAGGGAAAGCACGAAGAGGATGAGGATTTTTTCAATTTTAGTCCATCCAATTCAAAACAATATTTTGAATTAAAGAATCAAAACAATATTGAAGAATCCCTTTTAGAATCGATCGAAAAACTACAAATATTACTCAAAGGAGATTTTCCTTTGCAATTAAGATGGACTGGACGTTTGAATCAATTGAATCAAAAAATGATGAATAATATCCAGATATATGGTCTCCTGGTTAGCCTAATAAATGTAAGAAAAATTTCTATATCCTATATTCAAAGGAAAGAAATGAATTTGGATATAATGAGGAGACGTTTAAATCTTACACAATTAACAAAAAAGGGAATATTAATTATGGAACCCGCCCGTCTATCTGTAAAAAATGACGGACAGTTTTTTATGTATCAAATCATAGGTATTTCGTTGGTTCATAAAAGTAAGCACCAAAGTAATCAAAGATACCGAAACCCCCAAAATGTTGCTAAGAATCATTTTGATGAATCCATTCCAAGACATAAAACTCTAAATAGAGACAAAAAGAATTCTGATTTGCTTGTTCCTGAAAAAATTTTATCGTCTAGACGTCGTAGAGAATTGAGAATTCTA